ATATCTCTTCTTATACTTATGGATATGGATCCGGGGCCCATCGAAAGAATTAATGTAGGAAGAATAGTGCGGGCATATAGTATATATCATGTATATACCATATCATATATTATTTGAGATAATATCTAATAAGAAATAATAATAAGAAAAGAAAACTATTTAATAGCTATTTCTTAGAGGATTAAATAGAAAATAGGAATCTAATACTAATATAATACTACTAATATATCTAAGTATATCTAAGAAATAATATATAGATAAACTAAAGCAAGTCAAGTTTTTTTTAAGCTTTCGCAAAATGATCACAATTGATACAAGTAGATTTTTCAATAAAGTTCAGTAAAGTACTAAATTAGTAAGATTCCTAGCTCTAAAGCCCACTCCTTCCCCATACTACAAGCGAAAGAGAAAATGTAAACACTACCATTAAAGCAGCCCAAGCGAGACTTACTATATCCATGCGAATGATGTCCCCTATCTCTATGAAATGAAGGAATTATTCCATTATTGATTCATAATCATAGTGGAATCAATGGTACAGAGTCAAAATAGCATTCTTACTTACGGCTCTTTATGAAACAATTTCATGAATCCGTTCAGAAAGAGTTCCTAGAATTCTATTGAAATAGAAAGAATTGGAAAAAAAAAAGAAAGAAAATATACACATTCAACCATTCTGATTCATTTTATGAGCAGCACTCAGAACCTCTAGTGAGTCTGGATACAAAGTATCTTCAGTTCTTTGCCACAATTATGAAATGAAATTCCCATCAGCCTATCCAATCTAATTTCATCGCAAACAGAGTTAGTAGACACTACCTCAATATTAAGAAAGTTATAGTGTAAAATAATAAGGGAATCTTTATAGTCTTTTTTAGAATCCTTTCTTCAACCTTAGTAGCCAAAAAGGAGTGTCTCTTAGGAACCTTTGGATACCAAGATTTCCGACTTCTTACTTTCATAGTTCTGATGCCCAGAATGAATTCTCACTATTTCTTTTATTTGATTCAATTCAGAATAGCCCAAACCAATCATTAATAAGATTGTTGCTTCAGATTTATTGGTACCTTTTTGAGCCACACTCAGAACCCAGATTTTGAGAAAAGAGATGACAGTCTTTTATAGGCCCTACGGGTTCTCAAAATCAAGTATCGACAGACCTAGCCTTTCCCTATCTTTTGCGGGGCAAGAATTCGTCAAGTTCGATAAACAGGATTCAGAAATCCCAATTATTTTTTTGTTGATCAGGCGACACCCAGATTCGAACTGGGGATAAAGGATTTGCAGTCCCCCACCTTACCACTTGGCCATGCCGCCAAATTCCATCTAAAATGGATAAAGAATCTAAGTATCTAAATTAGATATTTAGATATATATACTTATATTCTATTTATTCTTATTATTTATTATTATTCTCTTTCTATTCCTCTCCTCATTTTGTTTTTATTTGAATTTTTTACTCTCTGAATTTCTTTTATTTTTGGATCTTGAATCCCATTGTACTTATCCTTTTCCAAAAAAGGATTCCTCTTTTTTATTGGATCCTTTTTCTATTCTTTTCTTCGATTTTTTTTATCTCAAAACACGCGTCGCTTAAAAACTTACCTTATCTTTTCACTTTTCTATAGATCTATCGAATCTATAGAAAAGTGAAAAGATTCCCGACCCCGGTTACAGACTGTAAGATGCAGGGCAATTTCGAATAAATCACTCTTTACTTCATTAACTATTTACTTATTACTCTTATTCTTTTACTCTTACTTACTCTTCTTACTTTGAATTAGCGAACAGCTCTTAATTTTGTATCTCCATTTGTATTACCTTAATGGATGCAAAATCTAATTGATTTACGACTAATCATTATCAATTCTAATTATAAGAAAATATATGTGTATATGTAAACCCCAGAACAGTGTAAACTCCAGAACAGAAATTTTGATACGTGGATACCGAGCCCGGGTCTATTTCTTATGCACATATCCCTATATAGGATCATCGTGCTTGAATATTTCATTTCATTGAATATGAATAGAAGATAGACATTATGATAGAGTGCGACCTAACCTATGTTGCACCAAGTTCCATTATGATAAAAGATGTGATATACGGATTCTATTGGCATGTACTTCCTAAAGATTACTCCTATGACTATATATGTACGCAATTCCATTGTATTTTAAAAATTCTACTACCAAAAAAAGATTTGTGAATTCCTTTTTGAACATTCAATTGCGTGTGCTAAAAAAAGGGAAACTCTATGCTGTTCCTGATTCTTCTGTTTTTATCTCATTCATAGAGAGCAGATTGAATTCTGAATTCATTGATTTTTTATTTTTTTGTACCCTGATCATAATATCATCATAATATCATAATAAAAGAATTAGGTATTTAGGTATAAAATGGATCAATTTTGATATCCGATAAAAGACTCCATCAGCCTAAGTGACAGGATTTTTCCCAGGAATGCTTTATCAATTTCCATTTCTTTCTATTTGTACCTGGCTCAAGCTCAAATTCGAACTTGCATCGAAAATGCCCTTCATTTCTCTGTCTTGTTTCCGTTCATACGTATGATATATATGGATGGAGTTGACTAAAATTTTATGTGATTCAGTAAACAGAATATCCATTCCATCATTGCTAGATCAATCGGTAGGGTTCGATGAATAGTGAGCCAAGCCAATAATGGGATTTTTTCAATAAAGAGGAAACTTCAGATTAAGATGCTCCAGAATGGAAATGAGGGAATGTCCACAATACCTGGATTTAGTCAGATACAATTTGAGGGATTTTGTAGGTTCATTAATCAGGGCTTGACAGAAGAATTTGATAAGTTTCAAAAAATTGAAGATAGAGATCAAGAAATTGAATTTCAATTATTTGCGGAAACATATAAATTGGTAGAGCCCTTGATAAAAGAAAGAGATGCTGTGTATGAATCACTCACATATTCTTCTGAATTATATGTACCCACGGTCTTAATTTGGAAAACCGGTAGAAATATGCAAGAACAAACCGTTTTTCTTGGAAACATCCCTATAATGAATTCTTTTGGAACCTCTATAGTAAATGGAATATACCGAATTGTAATCAACCAAATATTGCAAAGTCCCGGTATTTACTACCGTTCAGAATTGGAACATAACGGAATAATTTCTGTTTATACCAGTACTATAATATCGGATTGGGGGGGAAGGTCGGAATTAGAAATTGATAGAAAAGCAAGGATATGGGCCCGTGTAAGTAGAAAACAAAAAATATCTATTCTAGTTCTATCATCAGCTATGGGTTCGAATATAAGAGAAATCCTAGATAATGTTTGTTACCCTGAAATTTTCTTGTCTTTCCCGAATGATAAAGAGAAAAAAAAGATTGGGTCAAAAGAAAATGCTATTTTGGAGTTTTATCAACAATTTGCCTGTGTAGGGGGGGATCCGGTATTTTCTGAGTCCTTATGCAAGGAATTACAAAAGAAATTTTTTCAACAAAGATGTGAATTAGGAAAGATTGGTCGACGAAATATGAACCGGAGACTTAATCTTGATATACCCCAAAACAATACATTTTTGTTACCACGAGATCTATTGGCTGCTGTGGATCATTTGATTGAAATGAAATTGGGAATGGGTACACTTGACGATATAAATCACTTGAAAAATAAACGTATTCGTTCTGTAGCAGATCTATTACAGGATCAATTTGGATTGGCTCTTGTTCGTTTAGAAAATACGGTTCGAGGAACTATATGTGGAGCAATCAGGCATAAATTGATACCGACTCCTCAAAATTTGGTAACTTCAACTTCATTAACAACTACTTATGAATCGTTTTTTGGCCTACACCCTTTATCTCAAGTTTTGGATCAAACTAATCCGTTGACACAAATTGTTCATGGGCGAAAATGGAGTTATTTGGGTCCTGGAGGATTGACGGGGCGAACTGCTAGTTTTCGGATACGAGATATCCACCCGAGTCACTATGGACGTATTTGTCCAATTGACACGTCCGAAGGAATCAATGTTGGACTTATTGGATCATTAGCTATTCATGTGAAGGTTGGTTATTGGGGATCTATAGAGAGTCCGTTTTATGAATTATCTGAGAGATCAAAAGAGGCACAGACGATTTATTTATCACCAAATAGAGATGAATATTCTATGGTAGCAGCAGGAAATTCTTTGGCCTTGAATCGGGGTATTCAAGAACAACAGGTTGTTCCAGCTCGATATCGTCAAGAATTCCTGACTATTGCATGGGAAGAAATTCATCTTAGAAGCATTTTTCCTTTCCAATATTTTTCTATTGGGGCTTCCCTCATTCCTTTTATCGAGCATAATGATGCGAATCGAGCTTTAATGAGTTCTAATATGCAGCGCCAAGCAGTTCCCCTTTCTCGGTCCGAGAAGTGCATTGTTGGAACTGGGTTGGAAGGCCAAACGGCTCTAGATTCGGGGATTTCAGCTATAGCCGAACGTAAGGGAAAAATCATTTATACTGATACTCAAAAGATCATTTTCTCAAGTAATGGGGATACTCTAAGCATTCCATTAGTTATGTATCAACGTTCCAACAAAAATACTTGTATGCATCAAAAAACTCAGGTTCAGCGGGGTAAATACATTAAAAGGGGACAAATTCTAGCGGGCGGTACGGCTACAGCTGGTGGGGAACTCGCTTTAGGAAAAAATGTATTAGTAGCTTATATGCCATGGGAAGGTTACAATTTTGAAGACGCAGTACTAATTAGCGAACGTCTGGTCTATGAAGATATTTATACTTCTTTTCACATCCGGAAATATGAAATTCAGACTCATGTAACAAGTCAAGGTCCTGAAAGAATCACTAAAGAGATCCCGCATTTAGAGGCTCGTTTACTCCGAAATTTAGACAGAAATGGAATTGTGATGCTGGGATCTTGGATAGAAACAGGTGATATCTTAGTAGGTAAATTAACACCTCAGGCAGCGAGCGAATCGTCATATGCCCCGGAGGATAGATTATTACGAGCTATACTTGGCATTCAGGTATCCACTTCAAAAGAAACTTCTCTAAGACTACCTATAGGGGGAAGGGGTCGAGTTATTGATGTGAGATGGATCTATAGAAAAGGGGTTTCCAATTATAATCCAGAAAGGATTCGTGTATATATTTCACAGAAACGTGAAATCCAAGTAGGTGATAAAGTAGCTGGAAGACATGGGAATAAGGGTATAATTTCTAAGATTTTGTCTAGACAAAGTATGCCCTATTTGCAAGATGGAACGCCTGTTGATATGGTATTCAACCCATTAGGAGTTCCCTCACGAATGAATGTGGGACAGATATTTGAATGTTCACTCGGGTTAGCGGGGGATCTGCTAAATAAACATTATAGAATAGGACCCTTTGATGAGAGATATGAGCAAGAGGCCTCAAGAAAACTAGTGTTTTCTGAATTATATGAAGCCAGTAAGAAAACAAAAAATCCATGGGTATTTGAACCCGAATATCCGGGAAAAAGCAGAATATTTGATGGAAGAACAGGAGATCTTTTTGAACAACCTGTTCTAATAGGAAAGTCCTATATCCTAAAATTAATTCATCAAGTTGATGATAAAATCCATGGACGTTCCAGTGGGCATTACGCACTTGTTACACAACAACCCCTTAGAGGGAGGGCCAAACAAGGGGGACAAAGAGTAGGAGAAATGGAAGTTTGGGCTCTAGAGGGATTTGGTGTTGCTCATATTTTACAAGAGATGCTCACTTATAAATCTGATCATATTAGAGCTCGTCAAGAAGTACTTGGTGCTACGATTATTGGAGCAACAGTACCTAACCCAGAGGGTGCTCCAGAATCTTTTCGATTGCTCGTTCGAGAACTACGATCTTTGTCCCTGGAACTGAATCATTTCCTTGTATCTGAAAAGAACTTCCAGATGGATAGGAAGGAAGCTTGATCTCAATGAATCAGAATTTCTATTCTATGATCGACCAGTATAAACATCAACAACTTCGAATTGGACCAGTTTCCCCTCAACAAATCAGGGCTTGGGCAAAAAAGATTCTACCCAATGGAGAGATAGTTGGAGAGGTTACAAAACCCTATACTTTTCATTATAAAACTAATAAACCGGAGAAAGATGGATTGTTTTGTGAAAGAATTTCTGGACCTATAAAAAGTGGGATTTGTGCTTGTGGAAATTACCGAGGGATTGGGACTGAAAAAGAAGACCCGAAATTTTGTGAAGAATGCGGGGTGGAATTTGTTGATTCTCGGATACGAAGGTATCAAATGGGATACATTAAACTGACATGTCCAGTGACTCATGTGTGGTATTTGAAACGTCTTCCTAGTTATATTGCGAATCTTTTAGATAAGCCCCTTAGGGAATTAGAGGGCCTAGTATATTGCGATGTGTGATTTGATCAAAATTTTCATTTGACAGATTTGGACTGAGAAACTGTCATCCCATTTAATCTGATTGGGATGCCCCCGGCTCTGACATGTATCTTGGGAGGAGGAACATGAAGCTCAGAATTATGGGTACATTCAAGACTTAAAAATGGAAGAAAAGGGGAATTGATCCATGGTCGATTCTGTAACAGATAATATAGGAATAGTTAGTTATACCTCGTGAAAAAAGACTTTTTGTGGAATTAGACATTCCACTTCTTTTAGAAAGAAATTCTGTTCAGGCAAGCGCAAGCGAATATGGCATGGTTACGGGAGCTTATCTATCGCATATATGCTTCAAGGGATATCATGGCACATAACCATCGAGGTGAGTAGAGACCTAAAAAAGATCAAATGGAACAATACAATATATAGACAAAGAAATCCTTTACGAGTCCCAAAATATTCCTTTCAGGGGATTCATCATTTGAGGGGAAGTAGACTACTCAAGAATTTCACATTTCCTTTTTTTCGTAAACATCAAAGAAAGTAAAAAAGGTTAGAGTGGAAATCAAAAATAAAATAAGATAAGAATGAATCAATGAAAAGGCTAGTCCTTACTGGAAACTTGAGTAAAGAGTAGCTTTTTGTAGGGTTTTCTCGAAGAAAGTTGAAAAAGAAGAAGAACCCCTTTATTTGGTGTAACTACTTGAGCCGGATGAGAGGAAACCTTCACGTCCGATTGTGAGGGGGGGAATCCAATACTATAGGAACCTATCTCGATTTTTCTTTTGCTAGGTCCATAGCTAAAAAACCTACTTTCTTACGATTACGAGGTTCATTCGAATATGAAATCCAATCCTGGAAATACAGCATCCCACTCTTTTTTACTACTCAAGGTTTAGAGACATTTCGAAAACGAGAAATCTCTACGGGGGCAGGTGCTATCAGAGAACAATTAGCCGATTCGGATTTGCGAATTATTACAGATAATTCTTTGGTAGAATGGAAGGAATTAGGAGACGAAGAGTCCGCAGGAAATGAATGGGAAGATAAAAAAATTAGAAGAAGAAAGGATTTTTTGGTTAGGCGCATAGAATTAGCTAAACATTTTATTCGAACAA